ACTCAATCAAATTCCGCGAGGCTTCATGAAGTGCTTCTTTCGGAGTTAAACTTCCGTTTGTCCATATTTCGAGAAAAAGTATCTCCTGTTTTTGATTTCCATTCCCATAAGAATGAATACTATGATTTGCATTTCGAACAGGCATGAATATAGCATCTATAGGATAACTTCCATCTTGAGAGTTATGTGGCGTTTTGATAAGATATCCACGATTTCTTTCGATTTCTAATCCAATACACAAGTTGATTGATTCCGTCAGACTAGCTATATGTTGTGTATTATCAATGATTTCTACATACGGTGGTAAGGCAATATCTTTAGCCGTTACATATCCAGGACCTCTAACACAAATAGATGCGTCACAAGTTCCATATAAATTACTTTTTAATACAATTTCTTTTAAATTCATTAAAATTTCATGGACTGATTCTTGAATACCCACTATGGTAGAATATTCATGTGACACTTTCTCAAATTTTACGCGTGTGATACATGTTCCTTCTATTTCTCCAAGCAAAGTTCTTCGCAGCGCAATTCCTATTGTGTCGGCTTGACCTTTCATAAGCGGAGACAGAACAAAGCGCCCATAATAAAGACGTTTACTGTCTTTTCTTGATTCAACACACTTCCACTGGCGTGTCCGAGTAGATACTGCTATTTTCTCTCGAACCATAGTAATATTAATTGATCATTGAATCATTTATTTCTCTTGTTTTTCTTGACAGTCCTTTAACGTACATTTCTATATTCGTCTTTTTTTGGGGGGTCTACATCCATTATGTGGCATAGGGGTTACATCCCGTATAAAAGTTAATATTATACCACTTCTGCGAATAGCTCGCAGTGCTGCGTCTCTTCCGAGACCAGGACCCTTTATCATGACTTCTGCTCGTTGCATACCTTGATCGACTACTGTACGAATAGCATTTCCTGCTGCGGTTTGAGCAGCAAAGGGCGTCCCTCTTTTTGTCCCCTTGAATCCACAAGTACCGGCAGAGGACCAAGAAACCACCCGTCCCCGTACATCTGTAATAGTGATAATGGTATTATTGAAACTGGCTTGAACATGGATAACTCCTTTTGGTATTCTACGCACATTCCTACGTGACCCTATACGTCCATTTCTACGTGAACCGATTCGTGGTATAGCTTTTGCCATATTTTATCATTTCATAAATATAAGTCAGAGATCTATGGATATATCCATTTCATGTTACAAAGGATTCCTTATTTATTATCAGTTTCTTTAGCGAGTCTGATTATCCCTGTCTTTGTTTATGTTTCGGATTGGAACAAATTACTATAAGTCGTCCCCTCCTACGGATCAATCGACACTTTTCACATATTTTACGGACAGAAGCTCTTATTTTCATACTTGTCATTCCTTATTTTAAATTTGAATCAACTTCAGAATCTACTTCTTTGAAGACAGCAGTTTCTTGATAATTTTTCATATTGATTCCCTTATTTCACGATAAGGGGTGTTCAAACCATATAATTTTTCGAATCCTTGTTGCGGAGTCGAAAAATTATATGCCCCCAGGTTGAATCATAACGACTTACTTCAGCTTTGACTCTATTTAGTTTTTTACAATTTCAAAGAATCAAATTTTGAATAGATTTTGTGTATGAGAAAGATTACCATATAGAACACAAAATTTCTCCACCAATTCCTTGTAGTCTAGCCTCTCGGTCGGTCATTATACCTCGAGAAGTGGATAGAATTACAATTCCCATCCCGCCTAAAATTCTAGGAATCCGTTGACAGTTAGAATAGATTCGTAGACCCGGTCGGCTAATTCGGTTTAAATTGAAAAGGTTTCTATAGGGCTTTTTTCCAGTCCTTTGGTGTCTCAGCGTTAAAACCAAAAAAATTTTATGCTTTTCGCGTTGTTTTCTCATATTTTCGATAAAACCTTCTCGTAAAAGTATTTTTACGAGATTTTCGGTACTATTAGTCGATGTTATTCGAACCACTCTTTTTTGATCCATATAAGCATTTCGTATCGAGGTTAATATCTCAGCAATAGTGTCTCTACTCATTATGCCTAAAAATTTTATTAACTCATTATTTGATATAATCAACATGCTTTTTTGTTTATGAATAATTTAAGGTATATGCGTGAGATACAATCTATCTCTTAATCTATTTTCTTTTTCAAATAACCTACTCTAAAAATAATTTTATAATACCTCAGGAGCTAAGGAAACTATTTTAGTAAAATTTAGTTTTCTTAATTCGCGGGCGATTGCACCAAAAATTCGAGTTCCTCTTGGATTTCCTTCCTGATCAATAACAACTGCAGCATTGTCATCATATTGTATTATCATACCGTTGTCCCGTTTCAGTTCTTTACAAGTACGTACAATTACAGCTCTGACAACTTCTGATCTTTCTAGGGGCATATTTGGTACTGCGTCTTTGATCACAGCAATAATAATGTCACCAATATGAGCATATTGACGATTACTAGCACCTATGATTCGAATACACATCAACTCTCGGGCCCCGCTGTTATCGGCTACATTTAAAAGGGTCTGAGGTTGAATCATACGATTTTAAAATTTTTTTCAATGCAAAGGACAAAAAAAAAAGAAATATTTTTTGTCTAAAAAGAAAAAATTTTAAATTTTTCATAATGAAGAACCTTTTTGTTAGTTGTTCTTTTTATACTTTATCCCGAAATAATGAATTGAGTTCGTATAGGCATTTTGGACGCTGCTACTGAAATTGCTCGTCTAGCTATATTTTCTGTTACTCCATTCATTTCATAAAGTATTCGACCTGGTTTAACAACAGCTACCCAATATTCGGGCGATCCTTTACCCGAACCCATACGTGTTTCTGCGGGTCTTATTGTAACTGGTTTGTCTGGAAATATTCGTACCCATATTTTTCCACCACGACGTACATTTCGTGTCATTGCTCGTCGACCTGCTTCTATTTGTCTGGATGTGATCCAAGCAGGTTCAATCGCTTGAAGAGCATATTTACCGAAACAAATACGATTCCCCCTATAAGAAATTCCCTTCGTTCTTCCTCTATGTTGTTTACGGAATCTGGTTCTTTTTGGGTTATAGTTGATGTTTGTTTGTGAATTCCATCTCTACTACAGAACTAGACGTGAGAATTTCTTCTCATCTGGCTCCTCGCGAATAAAAGGATTCAAAAAAAGAAAATTTTCGCGGGCGGATATTCACTCTTTTGTTTAATTTGTTTAATTTTTAGACTTTTTTGCACTTTCGAAGAATAGATCAATTCATCTGGGCTTCATTCCGCCATCCCGACCAGTGAATCAGTAAGATTTCCTTTTCCATAGAATCTTTTGCATTCACAGCTTCCATCGTTCCCATCGCTTCTTACTTAATGCTTAGGTCTTAATTTTACAACGGAGCTCGTCATGAAAGTTGTTCTTGAGTCAATTTTCTAAGTCTTTATTGGCTCGAAGCTCTTGATTTTTTTGTTTTGCTCTAGGAAGAATAAGAGTCATTTACTTAAGATGAATCTTGATCCATGCTATATTACACTGCCCTTATATAATTTATAAAATGACTTATCGACCTTACATTACTGGAATTCTATATCATTATCATTTTTTTCTCTCATCCTTCCGTTTATCTACATTTTTCTTCTATCTTTTTTTTCAAAGCTTTTTTCAGAAACAAAAAAGATTTCAGTCGCTACAAAGGTATGATCATTATATTACATTTTGGCTGATTTTTTAAATTGAGATAATGCGAAGTGATGAGGTGGTTAGTATTTATCTACTTATTTATTCATACTGGGGAGCTGGGATAATCGTGTTTAATCCTAATTTAATCTTAACCCTAAAAAACCAACGAGTCACACACTAAGCATAGCAATTTTATCAAAAGGTCAGTCAAATTTTTATTCAACCCTATAAGAATTAAAAGAATTTATTGGTGGTTTTGAAAAAAATAAAAAGAATGGAGGGTTTTCATTTTTAAAAGTAAGATTTTAGTATTCCTTGTCGATAAATATCCAAATTTTTATCCCCAACACACCATAGATAGTTCGAGCACTATAGGAACAATAATCAATTTTAGCTCCAATGGTTTGTAGGGGAACTCTGCCTTCTCGGATCCATTCAACGCGTGCAATCTCTTTTCCATCAATCCGACCTGAAATTTGAATTTGAATACCTTTTGTATCTGCTTGTTCGGTTAATTCAATAGCCTTTTTCATTGCCTTTCGAAATGAAACCCTATTTTTTAATTGTTCGGCTAGAAATTCTGCAAGAATAGTGGGATTTCCATAAGGTTTTGAAATTTTTTTGATAACAACGTTAAGTTTACGATTCATACAATTCAATTCTTTTTCTAGGGTTGTCTGTAATTCTTCGACTCCTCGTGATCTACTTTCTAATAATAGCTTTGGGAATCCCATAAAGATTATGACCTGGATCAGATCGATTCTTTTTTGAATCTCTATACGTGCAATTCCCTCTATCGCAGAGGATATTCTCGTATTCTTTTGTACATAATTCTTGATGCAGTCTCTTATTTTTTGATCCTCTTGTAAATGCTCTAAATAATTTTTGTGTTGTGCAAACCAAACAGAATGGTGACTTTGATTTGTACCAAGTCTGAAACCTAGTGGATTTATTTTTTGTCCCATATTCCCTCACTACTATACATATTATGATAGCCTATAGTTGTATGTTTATTTTTCCATCTCAATTTTTTTACGCTTCTTAACGAACCTACTTCTCTATATTCATTATCGAAAGATATATCTTTCATTACAATACTTATATGACAGGTAGATTTTTTTACCGGATAACTACGACCCCGCGCCCTAGGTTTTAATTTATTGGTGCTAGTACTTGTGTTGACTTCTGCTTTACTAATAATTAAATTAGTTTCCTTAGAAGACATATTGTAACTAGCATTTGATGCTGCAGAATAAACCAATTTAAAAATCGGATAACATGCTCGATAGGACATGAGTTCTAGTATCATAAGTGTTTCTTCATAGG